AACTCAGGAGAAATACGGTCGGGTGGTGCTAATTCGAATCCCTCAGGCAAAATAAGAACAGCACCCACATTCAACCCTCCCTTTTTCCCATTAGCAAGAACTTGTTTCAGCTGCATATCATAAGGGATTCGAAGAACTGCTTCAAATACAGTATCGGGAAGCACAGCTTGGGGAACTTCAATATCCACGGGCTTATTAGCTAAATGGCAGTTGGCACATACAATTCGTCCAGTTGCTTCCCGCGGGTTTTCATAACCCTGCTGCGCAAAAATGGGATATGCATTTGAAATAGATGTCCGAGTTATTACGTATATCATGATCGATACAGAAATCGATCGAATCATCTGTTCCTTTAACCAAGAAAAAGTATTTCTATTTTCCATGTCCAATCGCGGATCCCGGAATTTCTACAATAAATTAGATAGGTAGCTAAGTTAATCTAGTTCCCTATACACGAGTCTGTTGTCATTCTACTGCAACAGTTGTACTGGAATGATGAATACCTTGAGCAGGTAGAAGTATAAATAGAAAGAATTTTGCTAAAAAGAAAAAGGGCTTTCTTTCTAAAGGAAGAAAAATGCTAATTTTATTAATATTAGGAAAGCCAATTATGCTTCACTAATTGAATGATAAATGACTACAAGCGAAGGAGATAGACGGTTTAAACAAAAAAAGACCCAAAATTTCAAACATGTGTCTAGAATCACAGGAAAACTACAAACAAAAATAGTGAAAATTAGCTCGTTAGGAGCCCATCCAAGATCGTTGTAGACCCAACGAATTAGTAGTTCCCAACCGCGGGTGGAGTGAAATCCAACAAAAAAATCCGTAACTAAAAGAATAAAAAAAGCTTTTATTGAGTCATTTAAGTTATAGAAGAATTCCTGAACCCAAGAATTCAAAATGACAAGTTCTTCTTTACCCAGAAAAAAAGAACCACTTAGAATAGCCAAACAGATTATATTTGTTGAGAAATGCAAAATGATATCGAGATGGTTCTCATTATCTATTTTGGCCAATTGTATTATTTCCTTGTGTATTCCTATAGGAGGTTTTTGTACATGTGTCTTCGGTTTCTCTTTTATCATTTCGTCCAAGAGAAAAAGCTCTTCTAATTCTATGAATCCTTCTAGAATCCTTTTATCTTGAATATCTGTTAAGAAAGTTTCAGGTTGCCTGGTATTCCACCAATTCTTAATCCAAAGTTCCAGACATTTGTTAAAAGAGAAAGAGACTCCCCAGGGCAAAAGTACGATAAATACAAGATATAGGAAAGAAGGCAATGCTTTCTTTTTTTTCATTTTTGATTTGTAAATTGAGTTGTTAATGAATCCGCTTCATTCGCTGACTCTATATGATATTTCTTTTTTTTTTTTGAAGCAAAAATTCTATAACAAGGTTTGAGACCTTGTGTTTGTATCTATTTCTCTTTTTGTATACTAGTGGAATTTCATTGTATTGGGTTCTTTCTTAGATCTAAATGAAGTGGAATAGACAAATAGAATAAAAAAACCTTTCATATGAAAAGGGAAGAATATTAGGCCATATATCTCACTTGGACAAAAAAACAAATTAGAAGCAATTTTATCCTATCCTCGGTTGTTCCTTCCTTTAGATAAATACTCGAAAATACCCTTACAATTTAAATTTTTAAAATTGCAATTGGTACTCAAAATACTTCAATTGGTACGCGCAAGAAATAGGCCAATTCGGCAGCTTTTTGTTCAATTTCTCGTGGAGTAAAAAACTTCTCATCAGTACGAGTCAAGGGAATGACCCCCTGGCCACGTATTTCCATATAAAGGATACGACGAGGATAAAGACCCTCTTTAACCTGAATTCTAATTGATTGGATATCCCGCACAAGGAATCGAAGGAAGATGCGACGTTTTATTCCAGGAAATCCCCAACGAAAAATGCACACTATTCCCTCTTTTCTATCAAATCGGTCATAACCACTGCCTACATTCCACAAAATAGTGCACCACAAATAGGAGCTAATGAATAGGCCCGCGATTCCGTAGAAAGACATCACGACCCCCTGTGGAAAAAAAAGAATTTGTTGAGATGGAAGTACGGATATCATATTCTTACCAAGATAACTGGAAGCCCCAACCGCTAAGAATCCTAATGAACCTAGAAAAAGAATACAGGCCCAGAAAAAATTACCTCTTTTTCGAGAACCTTTTAGAAGTTCTATCCATATGTGTTCTGATCGCCAATTCATATTAGATATACTAAATCCAGCAGCGGTTAATTGAAATTGAGAGAATAAGCTAAATGATTTTGACTTTACTTTTTTTGATTCTGAAATCGCCTTCAGCAGCTAGTACTCCTGTGAAATAATTGGTTAGATACATTGACTTTCTATTCAAAAAAATTCCTGGATCCACTTAAAAATTAAAAACTTCGCTATACTCGGCTACGCATATGTATGCATTTATGCTCCTAGCCTATATCTGCATCCATAAACGTTTTTCATTATGTGTAGAAAGAGCTACATACCCTATCATATTAATATATTACTTACACTAAAAAATATTTGTATTATGATCCTGGGAATACATTGAGCAAATTTTGCCCTGTCGGTTCTAGACAATCTTATTTTTCTGCACATAAAGAAATAAAGAAGCCATTGCAATTGCCGGAAATACTAAGCCTACTAAAGGCACGAAAATAGAGGGTAAGTTTAAATCTGTCATAAAATAGGTGTCTCAATTCCAATTTACTATTTCTATCTATTCAAAATATATCTTAAGATTCTTATGATATAATTAAGTATATCTATTATAAGGAATATTGACTATTGTATTTTTGAGTTTGCAAAATAAAGATTTTTTATAGATAAATAATACTAACTAAAGTCTTCTATAAAAATATCCTATATCTCTAAAAAAATGAATGGACTGGATAATTTAATTTTTCTTTTTCCATTCTCATGGCCTTTCTATCTTTCTAATCGAACTTGAAAATTGGATTCAAAAGAAAGCAATTGTGAAAATGAAAGAAATACCTCTTTCAGAATACCAAAGGGTAAAAGTGGAATAGAATATCTGGTTGAAGGGTAATTCTACCCTTTCCGGGTAGTCGATGGCTATTCACAGCTACTACCTTAACACCAAAGAAGAGCTCGACCCAATGCTTTATTTCTGTCTTAGTGGGTCCCGATTCGACATTATTAGAAGTATATTGATTCTTTCCCAATAAATGAAGACTCTTTTCTACAAATACGCAGTATTTGGTTCCATTATCGTATGATAATACTCTATTTTGATTTGTATTTGTTTATTGTATTATACCTTTCTATATTCTAGATATATAGAATAGAAGAATCTCGATTTGTCAAGTCTCATGATCATATCAAGATATATTTAAATTTGGCTCGATCTTTTAAAAGATCGAGCCAAATTTAATTGCAATCAATTAGAAGAATAAAGAAGAATTACTGCATTTCGTAACTCATTTTTTTCTCTTTCTATATGGTATCTACCGGCTTGAAGTCGAATGTGATGGCTTTCCATACTTCACAAGCTGCGGCTAGTTCAGGACTCCATTTGCACGCTGCTCGGATAATTTCATTACCTTCACGAGCAAGATCGCGCCCTTCGTTACGAGCTTGTACACAGGCTTCTAAAGCCACCCGATTAGCTGCTGCACCTGGTGCATTCCCCCAAGGATGTCCTAAAGTTCCTCCACCAAATTGTAATACGGAATCGTCTCCAAAGATTTCGGTCAGAGCTGGCATATGCCAAACATGAATACCCCCTGAAGCCACCGGTATAACACCTGGCATGGATACCCAGTCCTGCGTGAAAAAGATACCGCGAGAACGATCTTTTTCAATATAATCATCGCGCAATAAATCAACAAAACCTAAAGTCATTTCGCGTTCCCCTTCTAACTTACCTACTACTGTACCGGCGTGGATATGATCTCCCCCAGACATACGCAATGCTTTAGCTAATACACGGAAATGTATACCATGATTTTTCTGTCTATCAATAACTGCATGCATTGCTCGGTGAATGTGAAGAAGTAGGCCGTTGTCGCGGCAATAATGAGCCAAACTAGTATTTGCGGTGAATCCTCCAGTTATGTAGTCATGCATTATAATAGGAACCCCTAATTCCCTCGCAAATACAGCTCTCTTAATCATTTCTTCGCATGTACCTGCAGTCGCATTCAAGTAATGCCCCTTGATTTCGCCGGTTTCGGCTTGTGCTTTATAAATTGCTTCGGCACAAAAGACAAAACGGTCTCTCCAGCGCATAAATGGTTGTGAGTTTACGTTTTCATCATCTTTGGTAAAATCAAGTCCACCGCGTAGACACTCATAACATGCTCTACCATAATTTTTTGCGGATAATCCCAATTTTGGTTTAATAGTACATCCCAATAAAGGACGACCATACTTGTTCAACTTATCCCTTTCAACTTGGATACCATGAGGCGGACCTTGGAAAGTTTTTGCATAAGCAGGAGGAATTCGTAGATCCTCCAAACGTAGAGCACGTAGGGCTTTGAAACCAAATACGTTACCCACAATGGAAGTAAACATGTTAGTAACAGAACCCTCTTCAAATAGATCTAATGGATAAGCTACATAACAGATATATTGACTGTCTTCCCCAGGAACGGGTTCGATGTGATAGCATCGTCCTTTGTAACGATCAAGACTGGTAAGTCCATCAGTCCAAACAGTTGTCCATGTACCAGTAGAAGATTCCGCAGCTACTGCAGCCCCTGCTTCTTCAGGCGGAACCCCGGGCTGAGGAGTTACTCGGAATGCTGCCAAGATATCAGTATCCTTGGTTTCATATTCCGGGGTGTAGTAAGTCAATTTATAATCTTTAACACCAGCTTGAAATCCAACACCTGCTTTAGTTTCTGTTTGTGGTGACATAAGTCCCTCCCTACAACTCATGAATTAAGAATTCTCACAACGACAGGGTCTACTCGATATGGACTAAACGTAAATGAAACCTTTGCAAAAATCTTAAAAAAAAGATATTCAATTAATATCAACTCATTAAATAAAAAGGGAGTATGCTTAAGTTAATGAATATGTTTCATTCATATATAATGCGTACACCCTATGTACCTTCTATCCTATAGGAATTCGATAGGAATTGAGTTGTTGTTATGGTAAGTTAACATGGTTCATTATTAAACCATAGATTTGATTCACCAAATCCATCATTATTGTATACTCTTTGATAGATATAGCGCAACCCAAACTAATCCCTTAATCCTTAATTTTACAATTTTTTAAGTTCTTATCTTAATAGGCCCCTTTCTTAATTTTGAATCCAAATACCTAAATACTAAGAAAATTCTCTGTTGACAGCAATCTATGCTTCACAGTAGTATATATTTTGTATATCGAAGTCCTAGACAGGAAAGTAGAAGAGGCAAAGATCCTTGACAAAAGGAAAAATGTCTATGAAAAAAAGATTGATTGAACTTTCCACCGGACTCATTCCATGAGTAAACGAGTGAATGGGATTCGCTTAGGCAACGAAATCAAGTGCTAGTCCCCTTTTCTTTTTTATTGAATTAACTAATTCATTTCCTTTTAACTTTTTGATTTTTGGATATTTTTTTTTTTATTTGATTTGGCATTATTCAACAAGAAAAAAAAGAATAATTTCGACAAATTCCTTTTTTTTATAATTATGTGATAATTATGAGAACTAATTCTACTACTTCGCGTCCCGGGGTTTCCACAATTGAAGAAAAAAATGCAGGGCGTATTGATCAAATTATTGGACCCGTGCTGGATATCACTTTTCCCCCGGGCAAGTTGCCTTATATTTATAACGCTTTGATAGTAAAGAGTCGGGACACTGCCGATAAGCAAATTAATGTGACTTGTGAGGTACAACAATTATTAGGAAATAATCGAGTTAGAGCTGTAGCTATGAGTGCTACAGACGGGTTGATGAGAGGAATGGAAGTGATTGACACAGGAGCTCCTCTTAGTGTTCCGGTCGGTGGAGCTACTCTCGGACGAATTTTTAACGTTCTTGGGGAGCCTATTGACAATTTGGGTCCTGTAGATACTAGTGCAACATTCCCTATTCATAGATCCGCGCCTGCCTTTATTGAGTTAGATACGAAATTATCTATCTTTGAAACAGGTATTAAGGTGGTTGATCTTTTAGCTCCTTATCGGCGTGGAGGAAAAATCGGACTATTTGGGGGGGCAGGAGTAGGTAAAACAGTACTCATCATGGAATTAATCAATAACATTGCTAAAGCTCATGGAGGCGTATCCGTATTTGGCGGAGTAGGGGAACGGACTCGTGAAGGAAATGATCTTTATATGGAAATGAAGGAATCTGGAGTAATTAATGAAAAAAATATTGAGGAATCAAAGGTAGCTCTAGTCTATGGACAAATGAATGAACCGCCGGGAGCTCGTATGAGAGTTGGTTTAACTGCCCTAACTATGGCAGAATATTTCCGAGATGTTAATAAGCAAGACGTGCTTTTATTCATCGATAATATCTTTCGTTTTGTTCAAGCAGGATCGGAGGTATCCGCCTTATTAGGGAGAATGCCCTCCGCAGTGGGTTATCAACCTACCCTTAGTACAGAAATGGGTTCTTTACAAGAAAGAATTACTTCTACCAACAAGGGATCGATAACTTCGATCCAAGCTGTTTATGTACCTGCGGACGATTTGACCGACCCTGCTCCTGCCACAACATTTGCACATTTGGACGCTACTACCGTACTTTCCAGAGGATTAGCTTCCAAGGGTATTTATCCCGCAGTAGATCCTTTAGATTCAACCTCAACTATGTTACAGCCTCGGATCGTTGGCAAGGACCATTATGAAACTGCGCAAAGAGTTAAAGAAACTTTACAGCGTTACAAGGAACTTCAGGACATTATTGCAATTCTTGGGTTGGATGAATTATCGGAGGAGGATCGTTTAACTGTAGCAAGAGCTCGAAAAATTGAGCGGTTCTTATCACAACCGTTCTTTGTGGCAGAAGTTTTTACCGGTTCTCCAGGAAAGTATGTAAGTCTTGCAGAAACAATTAGGGGGTTTCAACTAATCCTTTCCGGAGAATTAGATGGCCTACCCGAACAGGCTTTTTATTTGGTGGGGAACATCGATGAAGCTAGCACGAAAGCTATAAACTTAGAAGAGGAGAACAAATTGAAGAAATGAAATTAAATCTTTATGTACTAACTCCTAAACGAATTATTTGGGATTGTGAAGTGAAAGAAATCATTTTATCTACTAATAGTGGCCAAATTGGTGTATTACCAAACCACGCCCCCATTAACACAGCTGTAGATATGGGTCCTTTGAGAATACGCCTCCTCAACGACCAATGGTTAACGGCGGTTCTGTGGAGTGGTTTTGCGAGAATAGTTAATAATGAGATTATCATTTTAGGAAATGATGCAGAACTGGGTAGTGACATTGATCCAGAAGAAGCTCAACAGGCACTTGAAATAGCCGAAGCTAACTTGAGTAGAGCTGAGGGTACGAAAGAATTGGTTGAAGCAAAGCTAGCTCTCAAACGGGCTAGGATACGAGTCGAGGCTATCAATTGGATTCCCCCATCCAATTGAAGACAATCCAAAGGTTTCGTTGATACAAAGAAAAAGGAAAGAAGGGTAGAAAAAGTTATTAGATAGCGAAGCGAAGTAAGTCCAATGCTATCTAGTAATTTTTCTACCTACCTACCTACTATTGGATTTGAACCAATGACTCCCGCCGTATGAAAGCAGTACTCTAACCACTGAGTTAAGTAGGCAATTTATCATCACAAAAGAAGCCGCATTACTTCGATCGATTATAGATCAAATCCTTTTTATAAGCAATATCGCTCCATTATTGGTATGGTATTCCGTTATTGGTATGGTATATAGTAAATAGATCAAAGGGATATCCTATGGCATTACAGAATATTCATCTTGACAAGAAATTATCCATATGTTAAGATATCTCTGACAAGGGCTATAGCTCAGTTCGGTAGAGCAACTCGTTTACACGTGCGCCAATGCTTTTCAAGGGAATTTATTATGCAATGAACATAATTGACCTTATTGCAAAATCAATGTCTTACTTCATGGATTCGAGAGAATAGGAGAACAGTAGCCTGACAAACAGTTGGTTCAGTCCGATTCGGGTGCCAATTCTGGTGCCTAATCAAATAGAACCCCTATTGATTTGCTAGTTGATAAGGTAAATATCCAGCCCACTCAATGCTAGGCATAATGGGGATAAGGGCCTCCAAAAAACTTCTTTTCGTTCTATGAACTTTAAGGTGTATGAAGTCTCATAGTCAACTCTTGCAGCGGAACGATAGAGACTCCATTTCACTTAGGTTGATTTAATTTAGGCCGGAGGCAGACCTAAGTCAAGGTAATCCTCCTTTGAAACACTTTGGTATTGCTCCTAGATAGATCATAATAAAAATAAATCAATCAGAGCACAGGGAGCCATCTTATTATCTTTCCGTAAAGAAAAACTATGGTGGATTAACTGATCTTTACATCAGTTGATGAAAGAGCCCAATGCAGAAAAGTGCATGTTGGGTCTTTGAAACAGTTCGAATCATTTCGATAATAATACGTTTGATCTGTTTTACCGAGAAGGTCTACGGTTCGAATCCGTATAGCCCTACTAATATATATGTCTTTTTTTTAGATTTTAGGAAGGATATCCTATGTTTTCTTTAGTATAGTTTTCTTTTCTTTATTAGTACTTGTTTATAGACTCGACCATCGCTTGCGCCCTAGAATAGAGATAAAAGCATTATCATAGGCTCATTTATCGAAAATCATAGAGACAGGAAAAGAAAAAAGAATTTTGATCAAATCAATAAAAGGAAAGATCCCTTATCTGATTTGAATTCCATCCTTCTTCAAATAAAATAGGATATGCCCTAAGTCCCTAGACTTTCCTATAATGACTGCAACGATTTTCTCCATTTTGTGAATTCCTATTTTGTTTGAAGTATATTACTATAATATACATTATAAAAAAATATACATTATCTAAATAGATCTACTTTAAATAGAAAAAGTCAAAAGAAAATAAAAAGAAAGAGTAAATAATAAAACAGGATATTCTGTTTCAGGATTCTGAAATAGAGTTCTTTTTTTTTTTTTAGTATTATTTCTCATTAGGCTGCATACATTAGTAATCCTATTTTAATTAGGTTCTAATCTAATTAAAGTATTTTCTTTTTTATTTAATAGTCTCTGACTATCCTTAAATAAAGGATAGAGCAATTCTTTTTTCGAGAGATTCTAGAGAAAATGAGACAAAGTGAAGCAAAAGAGTTTTCTTTGTATACGAATTAGGTCTATACCATATCTAAATAGAATGGAAATCCAAAAGAAAGATAGTAGGAGTGGGGATTCCATTGGGTGAATCCTTAAGGAAGACATGGCACAAAAGAAATAAAAGCTAAAGTAAACGCTCTTTGGTTTGAGCAAAAGAGATTCTTGTTTCACCGAGGAAAAGAGAAAAGTTCTGGATAAATTGACAATGCCAACTGAATTGACTAATTTCAGTTCCGCCTATTCCACATTAATGGGAGTACATTTATGTTCCTGCTTCACGAATATGATATTTTTTGGACATTTCTAATAATAGCAAGCCTTATTCCTATTTTGGTATTTTGGATTTCAGGGCTTTTAGCCCCGATTAGTGAAGGACCAGAGAAGCTTTCTAGTTATGAATCGGGTATAGAACCCATGGGGGGTGCTTGGTTACAATTCCGAATACGCTATTACATGTTTGCGCTAGTTTTTGTTGTTTTTGATGTGGAAACGGTCTTTCTCTACCCTTGGGCAATGAGTTTTGACGTATTGGGTGTATCCGTTTTTATTGAAGCTTTTATTTTCGTGCTTATCCTAGTTGTTGGTTTAGTTTATGCATGGCGAAAAGGAGCCTTGGAATGGTCTTAACTGAATATTCAGAAAAAAAAAAAAAAGAAGGAAAAGATTCCATTGAGACAGTCATGAA